AGAAACCCTGGAATTCACAATGGGCAATCCTGAGCCAAATCCTGCTTTCCGAAAACAAAGAAAAGTTCAGAAAGCGAGAATCAAAAAAGGATAGGTGCAGAGACTCAATGGAAGCTGTTCTAAAAAATGGAGTTGACGACATTTCCTTACGTAGTAGGAAAGGAATCCTTCTATCAAAATTCCATTCCAGAAAGGAAAGAATCAAGGATTAACATATATATGTTTATATATATGTACTGAAATACTATTTCAATTGATTAATGAAGACTCCAAACTTCTATTTGTAAATATTTCTATCATAAATGAAAGATGTGAATCAATTACAAGTTGAAAAAAATGGAATATTCATTGATCAAATCATTCACTCCATCATAGTCTGATGGATCTTTTGAAGAACTGATTAATCAGACGAGAATAAAGATAGAGTCCCATTCTACATGTCAATACCGACACCAATGAAATTTTTAGTAAGAGGAAAATCCGTCGACTTTAGAAATCGTGAGGGTTCAAGTCCCTCTATCCCCAAAAGCCCGTTTAATTCTCTAATTATTTATCCTATATATATCCTCTTTTTAAAATTCGTTAAAATTCGTTATGTGTCTTATTCAGTCTATTCTTTCACAAAAAGATCCGAGTGGAATTTTTCTTTTTCTTATCATAATCACAAGTCTTGTTGGAATTTGTAGTTGAATATGAATATATATGACACACGTATGATTTTGTTTTTTTATGATAATGATAAACGTACAAATGAACATCTTATCTTTGAGCAAGGAATCCTCATATGAATAATTAACAATACATAATTATTATTACTACTGAAACTGACAAAGTCTTTTTTTTTTATTTAGTTGACATAGACTCCAGTAATTTCATAAAATTAGGATGATGCGTCAAGAATGGTCGGGATAGCTCAGCTGGTAGAGCAGAGGACTGAAAATCCTCGTGTCACCAGTTCAAATCTGGTTCCCGGCACATGATTCATTTGTATGAGTATCTATTCCCAAGATTCATTAAAATGAATCTTGGGAATAGATACATATTGATTAGTGGTCTAGATCATCATACATATTTATGTAGGTGTCTGGAGATATGCTCTTTCTAGATGAATAAAGAATAGATGTATATTCTATGTATATAAATAAAGTTAAAGTATGTAAATGAATGATTCGATTTTGTTTCGCTTTTTTCTGCGCTCCAAAAAGAATGTTCATATTTCAATAATATTCAAATAGTTAAATTAGTTGGTTGAAAGACCAAAAAGTTTAATCTAGGGGAGTTCAGAGGTGGGAATAGTCAAAATTCATCTCAGATACATTACAAATAGGATCCGGCCCATTTTTTTGTATTTTCTTTGGTATTTCTATTTTCTTCATTTCTTTGATCGTACTTTTTCTTTTTCGTAGCCAGATATCTAATTGATGTTGATGTGCATCTTACATAGTTAATGATGCAGAACTTTTTCAGTTCATCCTATTGGCTTGGCTCATCCGAAATAAGTATCGTTCAAATTTTAGAATCTCAATGAATCCCTACATTATTGTCTTATTTATGAATTTTGTTATTTATCCCATCTATAATAAGATATGAATGACACCTCAATTATTCTGTCTGGTTTAACTTCAATTACTTTGTCTAATCTATAAGAGAATGTACAGATATTCCTTGAATATCTGGGGTTGTAGAAGTGCGGATTACTTTCTTATTTTTATCATTTAATTATTATTTAGTGAGCATCTTGTATTTCATAAAAATTGGGGGCGATATAATCTTTACGCAAAGGCCATCCTATCCAACTTTCGGGCATTAAAATACGTTTCAGACGCGGATGATTATCATAAGAGATTCCTAACATATCATAAGATTCCCTTTCTTGAAAATCTGCACTTTTCCAAACCCAGAAAATAGACGGAATTCTGGGATTTTTCCTTGGGGCAAATACTTTTATGCATACCTCTTCCGGTTGATCTAGACTATACTCTATTCTCGTAAGATGATACACACTAGCTAACAGTCCTCCTGGTGCTACATCATAGGCACATTGGGAACGTAGATAATTGTAACCATATACATATAAAATGACAGCAATCGAATGCCAATCCTCGGGCTTTATTTGTAAAGTCTCTATTCCTTGGTAATCGAAACCCAAAGATCTATGAACTATTCCATGTTTGACTAGCCAAGCAGACAAATTACCCTGCATTTTTTGACTTCTCCTGCATTTTTTTGTAGAAGTTTGGTATTTGGTATAAGTATTTACCATTTATTTACATTACGATGAAATTTTTGAAGATTGACTTGCTATTTCTTATTGTATTTTGTACAAAAGGATCCTGTCTAATTCACTATTTCGTTCGTGGGAGGATACTGAACTTTTTTATATTTGAAAAATGTGTCAGAGGGTATCTCTGAAGTAGATGGTGGTTGATAGAATAATCCTTGATTATAATTGCCGGTATGAGTACTGCGTCCAACATGAAATTTGTGGTTGGTCGTAAAA